GCAAAAAAAAGAAGTTCTTTTGTTATCATTCATTTTTAATAATGGTACTAAACAAAAATTTCTGTTAATTTTTTTTTCTTCTTCTTTACCCCATAGAGAGATTGAATAAAACGAGCTACTTTTTTTTCCACTGTAATTTTGAAAATGAATGTTTAAATGTCCTTCAAAAGTAAGTAAATAGATCCGAAACATATAAAATGCGGTTAATCCCGCTGTTGAACAAGCTATTATTGCAAAAATTGGCGAAAACAACAAACTATCATTAAGAATTTCATCTTTAGACCAAAAACAAGCAAGGGGGGGAATACCACAAAGAGAAAGCGTCCCTAATAAAAAGGCAGTTTTTGTAATCGGCACATGTTTTGTCAAACCACCCATAAGAATCATATTCTGGCTTTTATCGGGAGAATATCCAACTATAGCTTCCATTGAATGAATAATGGATCCCGACCCTAAAAACAACAAAGCTTTCGAATAAGCATGAGTAATCAAATGAAATAAAGCGGCTCGATAAGACCCTATACCTAGAGCTAACATCATATAACCCAATTGAGACATTGTAGAATAGGCTAAACCTCTCTTAATATCTTTTTGAGCAAGAGCTAAAGTGGCTCCTAAGAGTACTGTTATTATACCTATCAAAGATATTATATACATTATAGAAGGGATGACTATAAAAAGAGGAAGAAGTCGAGCTACAAGAAAAATTCCCGCCGCTACCATCGTAGCAGCATGTATAAGAGCCGAAATAGGAGTAGGACCCTCCATGGCATCAGGTAACCATACATGAAGAGGAAATTGCGCGGACTTAGCAATAGGTCCCACAAATAATAGAAAAGCACACAAAGTAAGGAATAAAAGATTTACTTTATTATTAAAATTATTAAAAATAAAGTTATTGAATATTTCGAACAAATCCTGAAATTCGAAACTGCCAGTTATCCAATAAAGACCTAAAATTCCTAATAATAAACCAAAATCCCCTACACGATTAGTTACAAAAGCCTTTTGACAAGCATTCGCTGCAATAGGTCGTGTGAACCAAAAACCTATTAATAAATAAGAACACATTCCAACTAATTCCCAAAAAATATAAACTTGTATCAAATTAGAACTAATAACTAATCCTAACATTGAAGTATTAAAAAAACTCATATACGCAAAAAACCTCAAATATCCTTGATCATGAGACATATAATTGTCACTATAAATCAGAACCAAAATTCCAACAGTTGTAATTAATATTGACATAATAGAAGTAAGTGGATCAATAAAGTAACCGAACTCAAAAGAAAATTCATTATTGATGGTCCAAGACCATAGATTTTGATGAATGCAACTTCGAGTTATTTGTTGAATAGATAGATCGAATGAAAAGATCATAACTATACTTAACAAAAAAATACTAAGAAAAGTCCACATACGACGAAGATTTTTTGTTGCTGTCGGAAAAAGTAGAAGTCCAACTCCTAGTAAAATAGGCACTGGAAGTGGAATGAAAGGTATGATCCATGAATATTGATATGTATGTTCCATAAAATAAAAACCTTTTTATTTTCTTCTTAATTAATTATTTCTGATTCACTGGTTTGTATCTTTTTTCAAAGGGCGCAATAAAAAAATCACGATATTTCAAACCTAAATGGAATTTTTTGGGAATTAGTTTAGTATGAATCCTTCCTAAATCCTTCAAAAATAGATATATATATATCTACATATGTTCAAAATCTACATATATTCAAATCAAAAAAATTAGAAGTGATTAAATACTATCACTAAGTTACTGTGAAAAATAAATAATTATTTTTCTTTTTTTTTTTAATATATTAATACTAAAATACTAAAAAAGATTTTGATTTTATGCAGATACAGAAAAAGTAAATTATTATTACGTAATACAATAATTTATATACATATATTAAGAATAGAACAAAGATTTACACGACAAAAAAGTACTTGATATTAATCATAGAATGGAAAAAAACTTTACCTAAAAAAACAAAGTTATTTGAGTTTGATTATTTAGAATCATTAAGTAATTAATTCTCAAATTGAGTGATTGTCTTCCATTACAATAAATAAGACTTTTATTTTTTTTGTAAGAAATATTATGATAGCCAACATTTTTCTTTACATACATTTTTCTTTACATACATTTTTCTTTACATATGAAGAAAGTTAAAGTTCATAATTTTTTTCATAATAGAATCATCAGTATAGATTAATTAAACGAGCGCTCTCGTACAGATTTTAAAAGTTAAATTAAAAAAATTTGAATTTTTTTATTAAAGAATTTTATTAAATAAATATAAAATAAAAAAACTTAAAGAAAAAGAGAAAAAAAAAAAAAGAAAAAGGTCGGGTTCTTAAACTTTTCGATGTCTTTTTTTGTTTTTTTGTTCCAGTAATATTTTATCCTACTTTTACTTTAAATATTTATAGATATTTATTCTTTTTTTTTAATAATCTATATATATAGAAATCTAAAGAAAAAAAAATAGCTAGATAGGGAGTAAGAAAGAATAGAATAATAGATGTCTTTCACATCCAATTATACCATTGAATAACTTTTTTCATTTTTGAATGGCAGTTCCAAAAAAACGTACTTCTATCTCTAAAAAAAATATTCGTAAAAATATTTGGAAAAAGAAGGGATATTGGGCAGCATTGAAAGCTTTTTCGTTAGGGAAATCTCTTTATACAGGTAATTCAAAAAGTTTTTTTGTACAACAACTAAATAACAAAACATTAGAATAATTGGAATTGGCCTAACTTTAAAAATACATTTTTTTAGAATACATATAAAATATAAAAAGTAATCAATATAAAAAAAGAAATCCTCTTTTTTCTATTTTTATAAATTTCTATTTTTATAAAGAGGATCCCCATTTCTTAATGTTTTGACTTTTGTGTACTAAATTCTAAAACTTTTTTTTAGAATGAAATAAAGACAAGATATACATAAAAAATAAGGTTTCACTGTTTTTTTATTTAATATATTTTTTGTTTAATATAATAAAAAATATGACTTTTTTTTTCATTTTCGGGATGGGGATTCTTATTTTCCCCATCACTAACTTGTTGCAATAATAAAGATCTTAGATTTCCTCTTAAGAGGAAATCTAAGATCTTTAGGAAAAATCAATAGAAATAGAATAGGTTCTTGAAATTAATTGATTTAAGTTAAAATTTTTGAACTCTTATACCTTTCTAAATGATTATTTCTCTGAATTATTATATCCTTTGCTTGCAATCAAATTGATAAAAGCATTTTTCACAAACAATTCGTGAATATTATATAATAATATATGATATTATTTTTAAGTATCAAAAAAGTTTTACGTTTGTACAAGAAGATCAATCACGATATCTATCTTGATAATTATTATTTGAATTTCTCTTTAGAAATTCGAAAAAAAAAAGGATTTTTGAGAAGTATGAATTTTTATATTATATACCCAATTCAGTACCTAATTTGTTTGGTAAATTTTAAGACAAATTAAGAATGAAATTTCCTAATAATTCATACAAAAAGTTATGAAAATTATATAAATGTTTTAAGTTAGATATTTTATTGAAAGTCTAATCTGTAAAAAAATATGATTTTTTATTTTATTAATTGAATTGATAATTTTTTTTTATCATAGAAATGAGAAAAAAATCATTCACAAATGAAAAAAAGGATAAAGAGCATTTTGAGTTCTGTCTTTGGATTGAAATCCCAACTAGTTTATTTAGTTACATTTTTAATTGTATTCTAGGAAAAAAAATAAAATGTGAATTTGAAAATTTTTAAGTAACTCAGACTAAAAAAAAGATCTTAATTGAAAAACCCAAGATCCCTATTTAAACAAGTTTTTATTCATCAAATCCATTGTAAATTGGATTGAATTGACTCTTTATTTAAATCTCGACGATTGAATAAAAATTTGTTAGTATTCTTTTGAACAACTTGCCGCTATGGTGAAATTGGTAGACACGCTGCTCTTAGGAAGCAGTGCTAGAGCATCTCGGTTCGAGTCCGAGTAGCGGCATAGCAGCTTCTAAAAGAGATATTATAAGTTTTATAATAAATTTAACTCCCGATTTTCATTTCATATAATCGGGTAAACCCTATAATTTTTTAACAATTTTTTTATGATTTTTTCAATTTTAGAGCATATATTAACTCATATATCTTTTTCGGTCGTTTCAATTGTAATAACAATTTATTTTTTAACTTTATTAGTTGATGTAGATGAAATCATAGGATTTTATGATTCATCAGATAAAGGCATGATAATTACTTTTTTTGGTATAACAGGATTATTATTCACTCGTTGGATTTATTCGGGACATTTCCCATTAAGTAATTTATATGAATCATTAATTTTTCTTTCATGGGCTTTCTCGATTATTCATATGCTTTCCTATTTTAATAAAAAACATAAAAATTACTTAAACACAATAACTGCGCCAAGTGCTATTTTGATTCAGGGTTTTGCTACTTCAGGTCTTTTAAACAAAATGCCTCAATCTGGAATATTAATACCCGCTCTCCAATCAGAGTGGTTAATGATGCATGTAAGTATGATGGTATTAGGCTATGGCGCTCTGGTATGCGGATCATTATTATCAATAGCTCTTCTAGTCATTACATTTCGAAAAATCAGACCTATTTTTGAAAAAAATAATATTAAAAGTAATATTTTCTTAAATGAATCATTTTCTTTTGGTGGACTTTACTACATGAATAAAAGAAAGAATATTTTACTAAGACAAAACATTAATTTTAGTTTTTCTAGAAATTATTACAGGTGTCAATTGATTGAACAATTGGATTATTGGAGTTATCGTATTATTAGTCTTGGCTTTATCTTTTTAACCATCGGCATTCTTTCAGGAGCAGTATGGGCTAATGAGACATGGGGGTCATATTGGAATTGGGATCCAAAAGAAACTTGGGCATTTATTACTTGGACCATATTCGCGATTTATTTACATATTAGAACAAATAGAAA